GAGTTCCTATCGTAATGCATGACTACTTAACTGGGGGGTTCACCGCAAATACTAGCTTGGCTCATTATTGCCGCGACAATGGTCTACTTCTTCACATCCATCGCGCAATGCATGCAGTTATCGATAGACAGAAAAATCATGGTATGCATTTTCGTGTACTAGCTAAAGCATTACGCATGTCTGGTGGAGATCATATTCACGCTGGTACAGTAGTGGGTAAACTGGAGGGAGAACGTGAGATGACTTTGGGTTTTGTTGATTTATTACGTGATGATTTTATTGAAAAAGATCGAAGTCGTGGTATCTTTTTCACTCAAGACTGGGTCTCTATGCCAGGTGTTCTGCCCGTGGCTTCAGGGGGTATTCATGTTTGGCATATGCCTGCCCTAACCGAAATCTTTGGGGATGATTCCGTACTACAGTTCGGTGGAGGAACTTTAGGGCACCCTTGGGGAAATGCACCCGGTGCAGTAGCTAATCGGGTGGCTTTAGAAGCATGTGTACAAGCTCGTAATGAGGGACGTGATCTTGCTCGTGAAGGTAATGATATTATTCGTGAAGCTTGCAAATGGAGCCCTGAGCTAGCCGCTGCTTGTGAAGTATGGAAAGAGATCACATTCGATTTCGAACCAGTGGATAAGCTAGATAAAGAGAAGATAGATGAAGCTACAAAATAAGCGCGTATAATTCAGCAATTCCTGTTTGTTCTCCTAATTTATTGCAATGAAACTTGGCCCAATCTTTCTTTTTTTGAGGAAAAGATTGGGCCGAATAAAGAATAAACATCTTATACTAATCCTATACTATGAACTATGAGGGTCTTTGTGTATTTGCATATATCTTTTATATGTACAGACCTTACGATATACAATACGATATACGATATACAAGTATATACAAAATATAAACATAATAAGATAAGATCGAAGGAAGACTAAACAACTTATCTATTCTATTATTTATTGTTGGAGCCATAGGCTGAATTATGGATCCTTGGGATTGGATTGGTGGATCATTTTATTCAAGCCAAGGGAAGGATCCCTTCTACCCCTATCCTGTATATTGTCTTTTTCGTTCCCTGTTGTAATAGAAACTCATTTTCTTATTTGACTATATGACACAAGATTCTACGAGACGAGAATCCATTTTTAATTTATGGGAAGAAACAACTATGTATCTTTTTGATGAGAATTGAAAGTTTTACATGAGAGAAACCTGTCTTTATATATCTTTTTTTGAGGAAAAGATTCTATCATAATATTGAAATGATTCACCGGATTCCTCAAAAGGAGAATCCTTTCTTTTCAAGACTCGCTCGTTTTTCATTAACAATCTTAATGATTGGATTATATGCTTCGTTTGAATTCTGATGAGAAAGAAAAAAGAAAGAGTAAAATGATTTTTTCTTCATCGAATGACTATTCATTTATTAGTATTAGGTTTTCCTAAAATAGGGGGCAGAAAGAATCTATGGAAAAATATTGGTTCAATTCGATGTTGTCTAACAAGAAGTTAGAACATAGGTGTGGACTAAGTAAATCAATGGATAGTCTTGATGCTCTTGGACATACCAGCGGAAGTGAAGAACCTATGAAAAATGATGCGGAGAAAAAGATTCCTAGTTGGGACAGTTCTAGTTTCAGTAATATTAATTATCTAAATTATTTATTTGATAGCAGGAATATTTGGAGTTTGATCTCTGATCATACTTTTTTAGTTAGAAATAGTAATGGTGACACTTATTCTGTATATTTTGATATTGAAAATCAGATTTTTGATATTGACAATGCTAGTTCTTTTTTGAGTGAACTAGAGATTCTTTTTCCTAGTTATTTGAATAGTGGGTCTAATAGTAGTAATTACTACTATTATTATTCCATGTATGATACTCAATCTAATTGGAATAATCACATTAATAGTTGCATTGATAGTTATCTTCGTTTTGAAATCAGTCTGAATAGTGACATTTACAGTGGTATCGACAGTTACATTTCTAGTTTCATTTGTACGGAAAGTATAAGTAGTATTGAAAGTGGAAATTCTAGTATCAAAACTAGTAGCAGTTATTTCAATATAAGAGAAATATCTAATGATTTCGATATAAATACAAAATACAAACAGTTATGGGTTCAATGTGATAATTGTTATGGATTAAATTATAAAAAATTTTTTAGTTCAAAAATGAATATTTGTGAACACTGCGGATATCATTTGAAAATGAGTAGTTCAGATAGAATCGAACTCTTTATTGATCCTGGCACTTGGGAGCCTATGGATGAAGATATGGTCTCTATTGACCCCATTGAATTTAATTCAGAGGAGGAACCTTATATAGATCGCATCTCTTTTTATCAAAGAAAAACGGGTTTAACTGAAGCTGTTCAAACGGGCGTAGGTCAACTAAATAGTATTCCCATAGCAATTGGAGTTATGGATTTTCAGTTTATGGGAGGTAGTATGGGATCCGTAGTAGGTGAGAAAATCACCCGTTTGATCGAGTATGCTACTAATCGATCTCTACCTGTCATTATTGTGTGTGCTTCTGGAGGAGCACGCATGCAAGAAGGGAGTTTGAGCTTGATGCAAATGGCTAAAATATCTTCTGCTTCATATGATTATCAATCAAATAAAAAGTTATTCTATGTATCAATCCTTACATCTCCTACAACTGGCGGAGTTACAGCAAGTTTTGGTATGTTGGGAGATATCATTATTGCTGAACCTAATGCCTACATTGCGTTTGCGGGTAAAAGAGTAATTGAACAAACATTGAAAAAGACAGTACCCGACGGTTCACAAGAGGCTGAGTATTTATTCCATAAGGGCTTATTCGACCCAATCGTACCACGTAATCCTTTAAAAGGTGTTCTGAATGAGTTATTTCAACTACATGGTTTCCTTCCCTTGCCCTTGAATCAAGATTCAAAAAAGATTTGAAAAAAGATTGAAATTCTTCATTTTCAAATGGAAGTATAGCACTAGCTTCAGTTATTTTTCTTTGTAGCGAATAAGCATTTAGTTCATTAGAATGAAAAAAACAAAACTAAGATTTCTTTGGGGACATCAGTTATAAGTGTAGTAAGAGTCAGAAGTTTTGGATAATTACTTTTTGCCCCGGATCCTTTTTTTATTCTACCTCTCTTCCTGATTAGGAATAAGCATCCCTCTATCGACAAGATAAAAAAGGATTTCTTTCTCCTTCCGAGAAATCCGGGAAAGAAAAATAGATTTCTTCGTCCTTTTGACATATTCATATATAGAACAACGAAAAATAGATAAAAAAAGATATCGAAAAAATGAAAAGAAAATAGTAAAAAAGAATAAATCTCAAATCAAATAAATAAGATAGAAATATTCAAATAACAAATAATAAGAATATAGAGGTTCTTTCTATTTACCGAGAATCCCCGTTTTTCACTAGGAATTCCTGTTTGTTGGATAAGATTGGTTAAAGTCGGGAACTCATAAGAAACTCTTTTCTATCTTTCCTTTCAAAACAAAAAAGGTGTTTTGAAAGGAAAGATAGAAAAGACGATGAAGATAAGGATGGGAGAAGAAGAATCCAATTTCTGAAAGCGGATTATCATACATATTCGTGTAGAAAGAGGAATAGGTACACTTCATTTAGTTCTACATTCGTTATTGATTCTGAAATACTTCATATTAAGATTATCTTAATATTCTTTCTAATAGATAGACTTATCATAAGATATCTTTATAATTATAATAGGTACAAATATGAAATCGAGGTACCCATTCTATGATAGATTTGAACTTTCCCTCTATTTTTGTTCCTTTAGTGGGCCTAGTCTTTCCGGCAATCGCAATGGCTTCTTTATCTCTTTATGTCCAAAGAAATAAGATTGTCTAAATATGATGGGACCAAATCTCATCAATTTCTTTCAACACTGGATCATCATACAGATGCTTTTTTAATGTAATATGGTAGGATATATGATATGTGGCCTTTCCGAAAACAAATGGAAGAGTGGTTTTGTTATGTATGCCGATGCATAATATACGCATTAATGCATGTATATGCGGTTATAGCTTAATAATTTAAATGATTAAATTCAAAATGATCAGCAAATCTTTTTTGAAAAATATTTTCAATAGAAACTAAATGTATCTAACCAATTATTCCTAATGGTTCCCGTCGGAATGCTGCTAGTTGATGAAAGTTACTTCGGGATCAAGCAATAAAGTCGAGTCAAATCCATTTGGGTTATTCTCTCAATTCCAATCGAATGCAACTGGATCTAGTATAGTATGAACTGGCGATCAGAACTTATATGGATAGAACTTATAACGGGGTCTCGAAAAACAAGTAATTTTTGCTGGGCCTGTATCCTTTTTTTAGGTTCACTAGGATTCTTAGTGGTTGGAACTTCCAGTTATCTTGGTAAAAATCTGATATCCGTATTTCCGTCTCAGCAAATTCCTTTTTTCCCACAAGGGATCGTGATGTCTTTCTATGGAATCGCAGGTCTATTCATTAGTTCTTATTTGTGGTGCACAATTTCATGGAATGTAGGTAGTGGTTATGACCGATTCGATAGAAAAGAAGGGATAATGTCCCTTTTTCGTTGGGGATTTCCTGGAAGAAATCGTCGCATCTTCCTTCGTTTCTTTCTGAAAGATATCCAATCAATCAGAATGGAGGTGAGAGAGGGTCTTTTTCCTCGTCGTGTCCTTTATATGGAAATCAGGGGCCAAGGAGCCATTCCCTTGACCCGTACTGATGATAATTTGACTCCACGAGAAATTGAACAAAAAGCTGCCGAATTGGCCTATTTCTTGCGCGTACCCATTGAAGTATTTTGAAATGAACTGAAGAATCAATCTCAGCATGAGAGAAGGAACTTAATGCATCTCAAAAGCAGGAGGAAGCATATGGAACAATATTAATACAATCTAATATAACTAATCAAATAAAATAGATTTGAAAATAGATTAAGGAGAATATAAACTATTTGTACACAAAAACTATTTTTTATACGCATACACATGGCGTCCAGCTTCACTCTTTATACTAGTAAAAGGTCTAATAAGTATAGATTCATCAAATATCCTAACATGTCTTTTGTTTTCGTAAAATAGAATTCGGCCTTTGAATTGATACCCTATCCCCGCGCTGCGGTTAGACAGTGAAATCTTTCGAATTCGAAATAGAAATAAAAGAATTAAAGGATCCGGTAGGGTTCGTCTTTAAATCCAAATTCTATTCGTTAGTTCAAATGGGTTTTCGAGTCTTCATGGAAAGGAAGAAATGAAGAGGAAATCGGTTACAATTTGCCTAATCGAGATCTCTGGAATATGGAAAGAGTATTTACTTCTCTTTTTTTTTCATTCGAAAAGGGCCTTCTTCTATGTTCTATTCTATATTATTCTAGATCCAAAGACTCAATTCTTACACAAAAACAAAAATAGGAAAAGATCCATAGGTTCGATACCTTGTTCTTGTTAGAGTTATAGGCTCTTGTTATATAACTCGTGCTTCATAGAAATCTCAGATAGAATCGACGAATGAAACAGGTTCATTAACAATTCACATCACAGATACAGAATGAAAAAAAAGAAAGCATTGGCTTCCCTCCCATATCTTGTGTCTATACTCTTTTTGCCCTGGTGGGTTTCTCTCTCATTTAAGAAATGTCTAGAAACTTGGATTCTTAATTGGTGGAATACCAGGCAATCCGAAATCCTTTTGAATGATATTCAAGAGAAAAATGTTCTAGAGAAATTTATGGAATTAGAAGAACTATTCCTGTTGGACGAGATGATAAAGGAGTACTCGGAGACACATATGCAAAGGCTTCGTATAGGAATGCACAAGGAAACAATACAATTGGTCCAAAGACAGAATGAATCTCATTTCCATATCATTTTGCATTTCTCTACAAATCTAATCTGTTTCGCTATTCTAAGTGGTTATTTTGTTCTGGGTAATGAAGAACTTTTCATTCTAAATTCTTGGATTCAGGAATTTCTCTATAACTTAAGTGATACAATCAAAGCTTTTTCGATTCTTTTAGTTACTGATTTATGGATCGGATTTCACTCGACCCATGGTTGGGAACTAATGATTGGTTCGATCTACAATGATTTTGGATTGGCTCAGAATGATCAGATTATATCTGGTCTTGTTTCCACTTTTCCAGTGATTCTAGATACAATTGTGAAATATTGGATCTTCCGTTTTTTAAATCGTGTATCTCCTTCGCTTGTAGTAATTTATCATTCAATGAATGAATGAATAATTCATTAGATCTTTTGATATCAATCAAATCAGAATCTGTCTTCGTGTATAAAGAAATCATTTTTCATCTTACTTATTCTTTATACTTCTACCTTTTCAATTCAAGGTATTCATACTATATTCCACCAGTACAATCCTTTCAGTACAATCAATAAAATGGCAAACTCGTGGATAGGGAATTCTACTAGCTACCTATCGAATTTATTGTAGAAATTCCGGGGATCAATGATTGGACCATGCAAAATAGAAAGACTTTTTCTTGGGTAAAAGAACAGATGACTCGATCCATTTATGTATCGATTCTGATATATGTAATAACTCGAGCATCTATTTCAAATGCATATCCCATTTTTGCGCAGCAGGGTTATGAAAATCCACGAGAAGCAACTGGGCGAATTGTATGTGCCAATTGCCATTTAGCTAATAAGCCCGTGGATATTGAAGTTCCGCAAGCTGTACTTCCTGATACTGTATTTGAAGCAGTTGTTCGAATTCCTTATGATATGCAACTGAAACAAGTTCTTGCTAATGGTAAAAAGGGAGCTTTTAATGTAGGAGCTGTTCTTATTTTACCCGAGGGATTCGAATTAGCCCCCCCCGATCGTATTTCTCCCGAAATGAAAGAAAAGATGGGCAATCTTTCTTTTCAGTGTTATCGTCCTAATAAAAGAAATATTCTTGTGATAGGTCCTGTTCCCGGTCAGAAATATAGTGAAATCGTCTTTCCTATTCTTTCCCCCGACCCTGCTACGAAAAAAGACGTTCACTTCTTAAAATATCCCATATATGTAGGTGGGAACAGAGGAAGGGGTCAGATTTATCCTGATGGTAGTAAGAGTAACAATACAGTTTATAATGCTACATCAGCTGGTATAGTAAGCAGAATAGCACGTAAAGAAAAGGGGGGATATGAAATAACCATAGTTGATGCATCAGAAGGACGTCAAGTGATTGATATTATACCTCCAGGACCAGAACTTCTTGTTTCAGAAGGTGAATCCATCAAGCTTGATCAACCATTAACAAGTAATCCAAATGTAGGAGGGTTTGGTCAGGGAGACGCAGAAATAGTGCTTCAAGATCCATTACGAGTCCAAGGCCTTCTGTTCTTCTTGGCATCTGTGATTTTGGCACAAATATTTTTGGTTCTGAAAAAGAAACAGTTTGAGAAGGTTCAGTTGTACGAAATGAATTTCTAGATTTAGAGATTCCTTAAAAGAAAGTTGGTAAAAGTGCCAAAT